ATTTGGGCATCTTGTTTGGGCTACTGGATTTATGTTCTTAATTTCCTGGCGTGGTTATTGGCAGGAATTGATTGAAACTTTAGCATGGGCTCATGAACGTACACCTTTGGCAAATTTGATTCGATGGAAAGATAAACCAGTAGCTCTTTCAATTGTACAAGCAAGATTGGTTGGATTAGCTCACTTTTCTGTAGGTTATATATTTACTTATGCGGCTTTCTTGATTGCCTCCACATCGGGCAAATTCGGTTAATTATTTATGTATTCTATCCGCAATAATATATATTAAAATAAAAAAATATATATAGGTATGCACTCTTATATATTATTTATTTCTACATCTAGGATCCGATTTGTATCATTATCATTGATAATAAGAGGAACTGAAGCATTATGGCAAAGAAAAGTTTGATTTATAGGGAGAAGAAGAGGCAAAAATTGGAACAAAAATATCATTTGATTCGTCGATCCTCAAAAAAGGAAATAAGTCAGATTCCGTCGTTAAGTGAGAAATGGAAAATTCATGGAAAATTACAATCCCCACCGCGTAATAGTGCACCTACACGTCTTCATCGACGTTGCTTTTCGACCGGAAGACCAAGAGCTAACTATCGAGACTTTGGACTATCTGGACACATCCTTCGGGAAATGGTTCATGCATGTTTGTTGCCAGGGGCAACAAGATCAAGCTGGTAAGGATTTAAGTATCCCTTAATTTTTCTATTTTTTCTATGATCGACGAGGCCCCTTTACCATTCTGTCTAAATAGGCTATTCTATTTGTACAGATATGGAATAGGGGCGCATTCAATTCTTTTTTGTTTATTAGAGTTTAGTCCAAGTTTTTTTGTTTCATCGCGGGGTAGAGCAGTTTGGTAGCTCGCAAGGCTCATAACCTTGAGGTCACGGGTTCAAATCCTGTCTCCGCAACATTGTTTTTCAACAAATGTAAGTTTGATTCTATTAACTAGTCATTAATTAATACTTATCTTTTGGGACGCGAGGAAAAAATTACTATATTTCCCGGTCAACTATACCGAATCTTTTATCTTTTTGAATACATTTATATTTGGGCGGATAGCGGGAATCGAACCCGCGTCTTCTCCTTGGCAAAGAGAAATTTTACCATTCGACTATATCCGCATTTTTTGCCTTCTTGATAAGAAATTTATGGATAATATTTGTTCTATATTAATATATTTCTTCTATATATTGAATTCCATATTCAATAATATATTATTTTCTATTTACATAGAATATAATATTCTATCCATAAAATATTATATTCTATATTGATATCAGATATCAATTATAGATTAGTTTTTTTATTTAGTTATTTATTACTATATTTATATTTAGTAAATTGATATTTATTAATATTTTATTCATATTTCACTCAAGTTCCAGAAGTTCGACCCCCCCCTATAATTTTTTTGTTTTCTTTATTTGCATTTTATGGACTTATATTGAATTTAAATGTGTAATTCATGGAATGGGAGGGGTCATCTCATTTTTGGATCTGCAACGAATGAATTCAAGAGATAAGAGAATTAAGGATACCCACCAAGAAGACTAATCCAATCCATAAAGATGTACCAGAAAATACAACATTTTTGTTACTCGACCAACCATCAGGAGACGCAAATACAACGGGTACACTAATCAGTAAGATTGATGAAGTAATAATTAATGCAAAAACAGCCAATTGGAAAGCAATAATCATGTTTTTAATCCTCCAAGCTATTAACAAAAGAATATATACCATTTAATCCTCTTACCCACTAAAAAATTTTAATAAATAAAGGGATTTTATCATGAATCCATTGATTCGAGATGACTTATTTCCAACTTATTTTTACCACTTTTATTCTATTCGGGACATGAAATTAAGGGTTCTTTTTTACTTCACAAATGGGTATACTGGATCGTGTATCTCATTTATTTATATAGACAGATTGATAGACCTGTAAAAAAAGTCACACCCTATATCTTTCTCTACATAGCGATCGTATTAACTCATTATTAACTCATAGGGCTATGTTCTTTTTGGCGAAAAAAAAATAAAATATAAATTATCTTTCGGAGAGATGGCCGAGCGGTTGATGGCTCCGGTCTTGAAAACCGGTATAGTTCATAAAAAATAACTATCGAGGGTTCGAATCCCTCTCTCTCCTTTTGTTGGATGAATCTATTTTTTTCTTTATTGGCTTTTTTTACTTCTTAGCATCATAAAAAAAGGAGAATGGCTCGGCTATACTATCCAGCCGAGCCAGAAAAAATTAGATTGAATTGAAAGAAACAAAGAAGACTTTTTAATATGAACCTATTTTTACTTTCCTATTTTAACTACTATTTTAGTTAAGAGGAGTCATAGAAAGAACAGGTTCAAAATCACGATCAATTCCTTTTTCAAATCCTGCTGCCGCTGCCCGAGCCCTTCCCGCGTGCCATAAATGACCCACGAATAGGAAGAATCCTAGAACAAAATGAGAGGTAGATAA